CATTGTCTTGTTCCTGAATGGGCCCTTTCAATTCTTTTAGGTTCATGGTCTACCCCGGGAAAAGATCTGTCCGAATTCTATTTGCACATATAGGACAAATGGTCTCAGTACCATTTTTTTGTTATGACTTCTTTTTTTTTAGTTAATTTCGTGTCTTGCTTTCCCAAAACTATTTGATGTATTCATCATACTATTCCGTTGGTCGGCAATTTGGGATCACTACTATAGTAATAGTAGGTATAAAGTAATAGTAGGTATAAGAATCATTTATGATACAAGTGGTAATCGTACATATATTATATTATATTAACAATTTGTTATCAATTTTTAACAATTTGTTATCGATTTGGTATTTTCTGAACGGAGCCTGGATACTTTATTTTATCAGTCCAAGTAAACCATAAATTCTTCTAAATTGATAATATTGATCCCCAATATAAAATAAATTGATCTAATTGCACTTCACGCTCCGAATGATTGATTGATGCTTCGCTCAATACAATATCTCTTGGGCGAAACAGAGGATATCTCGATCAGGGGAGAGAACGGGTAAATCCCATATGACCCAATATGTCTGACAAGTCGCACTATACGTCAACCCAAACCGCATCTTCCTCTCCAGGACTCCGAAAAGGTACTTTTGGAACACCAATGGGCATTAAATTAAAGAAAAAAATTGAGTACTATACTTCACTTTAATATGGAAACGTAACAATCAATGGTTTATTGTCTTCATCCCTTTTTTCTCTTTATTCTATATGATACATAGATTGGAAAGTTTATAGAGTAAGACAGAATGAATAAAGAAAAAATTTGAACGAAGAAATCGATCGTTCGAATGATAAACAAGTATCTATCCATTCGTTCCCCAAAAATGGGACCAATCCTCCCATTGCGTATTGGTACTTATCGGGTATAGAATAGATCTGCTTCTCTTTGTTCTTACGAACAAAATTGTTCCGTTATTTTCAATGGAATGGAATAAATATTAATCCTTTCTGATACAGAATCTACTGAAAAGGTTAGGTACATAGTATATATAGTCTTTTCCAATGCGATAAAATAAAGTGACATAGTGTCTATTTTTCTTTGATAAAGAGGTATTTCCATGGGTTTGCCTTGGTATCGTGTTCATACTGTCGTATTGAATGATCCCGGTCGATTGCTTTCTGTTCATATAATGCATACAGCTCTAGTTTCTGGTTGGGCTGGTTCGATGGCTTTATACGAATTAGCGGTTTTTGATCCCTCTGATCCCGTTCTTGATCCAATGTGGAGACAAGGTATGTTCGTTATACCCTTCATGACTCGTTTAGGAATAACCGATTCGTGGGGTGGTTGGAGTATTTCAGGAGGAACTATAACAAATCCGGGTATTTGGAGTTATGAAGGTGTGGCAGGGGCACATATAGTGTTTTCCGGCTTGTGCTTCTTGGCAGCTATCTGGCATTGGGTATATTGGGACCTAGAAATATTCTGTGATGAACGTACGGGAAAACCTTCTTTGGATTTGCCCAAGATCTTTGGAATTCATTTATTTCTCTCAGGGGTAGCTTGCTTTGGCTTTGGCGCATTTCATGTAACAGGTTTGTATGGTCCTGGAATATGGGTGTCCGATCCTTATGGACTAACTGGAAAAGTACAATCTGTAAATCCAGCGTGGGGCGCGGAAGGTTTTGATCCTTTTGTTCCGGGAGGAATAGCCTCTCATCATATTGCAGCGGGTACATTGGGCATATTAGCGGGCCTATTCCATCTTAGTGTCCGTCCGCCTCAACGTCTATACAAAGGATTACGTATGGGCAATATTGAAACTGTACTTTCCAGTAGTATCGCTGCTGTTTTTTTTGCAGCTTTTGTTGTTGCTGGAACTATGTGGTATGGTTCAGCAACTACCCCAATCGAATTATTTGGTCCTACTCGTTATCAGTGGGATCAGGGATACTTTCAGCAAGAAATATATCGAAGAGTTAGTGCCGGGCTAGCCGAAAATCTTAGTTTATCGGAAGCTTGGTCTAAAATTCCCGAAAAATTAGCTTTTTATGATTATATTGGTAATAATCCGGCAAAAGGGGGATTATTCAGAGCAGGCTCAATGGACAATGGGGATGGAATTGCTGTTGGATGGTTAGGACACCCCGTCTTTAGAGATAAAGAAGGGCGCGAGCTTTTTGTACGTCGTATGCCTACTTTTTTTGAAACATTTCCGGTAGTTTTGGTAGATGAAGACGGAATTGTGAGAGCTGATGTTCCTTTTAGAAGGGCAGAATCAAAGTATAGTGTTGAACAAGTAGGTGTTACTGTTGAGTTCTATGGTGGCGAACTTAATGGAGTAAGTTATTCTGATCCTGCTACTGTGAAAAAATATGCTAGACGTGCCCAATTAGGTGAAATTTTTGAATTAGATCGGGCTACTTTGAAATCCGATGGTGTTTTTCGTAGCAGTCCAAGGGGTTGGTTCACTTTTGGGCATGCTACGTTTGCTTTGCTCTTCTTTTTC